TCATGTACTCACTCAATCCCCTTTCTACCCGTCTCACGTCTCATATAAATAGAAGATATTTTTTCGTTATATTATATAATTATATAATATGGGATCATATGGGAGCAAATAGTAAATAGGTATGAATAGAGCAAGAAAAAAGGGAATAGTGGAGAAAAATTTACACAAAGCTAGATACAGTAACCCTCCCCCCCCTTTTTTTCATTAATTTGATTTCGTTTGATTAACGCGAAGTTCCTTAAAGATCTCTGCCCTCTTTGAAATATCATGAACAGTTCCTGTAGGTTGAGCTCCCTTTTCAAGGAAATATAGAATAGCGGGAACGTTTGAATAAGTTTGATTCTTTATCGGATCGTAAAAACCCACTTTCCGAAGATCTCTTCCGTCTCTTCGGGATCGAACATCAATTGCAACGATTCGATAGATGACTCATTGGGATAGATGTAGATGAACAATGCCCCCCCTAGAAACGTATAGGAGGTTTTCTCCTCGTACGGCTCGAGAAAGAATGGATTCTATTTTATGTTTTATGTATATAGTGACAAATAGAGCCTCAAATCATTAAATCAATTAGACTCTAATTTTAGGCGTTTTTTTTTTCGGGAAGGAAGAACAAAAAAACCATTCGTACTCATAACTCAAGTTGGATAATTATCAAAGAGTTCAAAGGAAAATCCTTAGGCATTTCATTTATTGAGCTGTCTCTAACCCCCTTTGTTTGTCTCGTTTAGAATCCATTTTGATTCCTCACTCTGATTCAGTTGTTGAGACAATTGAAAATGGTGTTTCCTTGTTCGGAGATCCTTTATCGTTGCTTTGAATCATTGGGTTTAGACATTACTTCGGTGATTCTTAATCCTTTCAAAATGGCAGCAACATACCTTTTGCGATTTCTTTCTATCGAAGAATCATATGAACGGTGGATTGCCGCGTGATACACTTTTGATAGAAAAGGTTTTACCAATTACAACAAATTTTCCTTTTGGATTGGAAACTTGTTCGAATTGGATCCTTTCTATTTCTAGAGCAAAGATATACTTACGAAGTTGTTCCAACTTATTGATTGACACTAACCCTAGATCCTTGCCCTGGTGAAATAAATCAAGATTTTCTGCTCGAGCTCCATCATGTACTATTTACAACCCAACAAAATAGGGATTCTAGTAGAACAAACAGAACAAACTATGTCGAACCAAGAGCACCTTCAGTCCTATATAAAATGGCGGATGTAAGAATCCACAGCCGATCATGTCCTTCAAGTCGCACGTTGCTTTCTACCACATCGTTTCAAACGAAGTTTTACCATAACATTCCTCTAATTTGGAACCGGTATGGAATTGATTCAATATAGAATCATGAATAGTCATTGGCTCAATCAGTACATAGTAATCTATACTTTCTTATTTTTCTATATGGATGGGTAGGTATTTATCTAGAGAAGTCTCATCAAGAATTCAATTTAACCCCATATTTTCTCGTATGAATTAAACAATTTTAAAAAACCGGAATAAGCGAGTTCTTCTTTAATCTGCATCTTCAACGGATTGCTCAAGATGATCACTCATGAAAGATCCAATTAATTCTTTTTTGAACAACTAAACTAAAGAGGTTCTTTAATTAGATTCCCAATCCCGGAACGGAATGAGTATAAGTCATCAATTAAATAAGCTAATCCAATCACCCGTAAAAGCCGAAAGTAACTCAATAGGATAGATTCGCCAATCTCACACTTATTCGAGTACCAAGGATTCATAAGAAATCATGAAAATAGGAATCATTTAAAACGTTTCATTTGCAAAATTTCCTACTTCGACATCATTATTTGAATAAAGTTTTCTAGTAAGGATAAAGACCTAATTTGATCTCTAAATCAATCAACAAGTCGTCCCAATCATAACATAATGAGTAGCTAAAAATTTTGCTTTGTAGCGGATATCTCATTAATTAAAGAGATACACATTTTCTCATCATAAGAGAGAGAAATCCACGTTTCTTTTCCAATGGAATCATCAATTATTTTTAAACCAGATAGATAGATCGAGAAAGAAATCCAATGTCTTTCTTTTTCGTGAAGGCGGCCTTTTTTTTTCGTGAGGGCAGATAGATGGGGTGGATAGAAAAGACTTATGTAGGGTAAGGTTTAGGCCATTATTCTTTCATCTAATTGATAAAACCAGAATCGGAAGAATATAAACTTTCCCTATCTATCAAATAGACCGAACAATTGTCACTGGTGGTAGTCGCGTATATTTGATTTAAGGGATCACAGATCCTTTTCAACAAAATGGAAATGACGCTGTCACTGAAATAGAACAATAACAATACATATAGACTGTAGGCATTGACTCTTTTTCTACGTATTTTACTTCAGGGCTAGTAATCTTTCCATAAATTCCATCCATAAACCATAAAGTCAAGTAAATGGAATGTATTAATTTCCCTCTAGGCTTAATCGATACATTGATTTGATTTCTAATTATTCATTAGAGCCAGACGCGAA